TGCACGAATGGTTACCATGAGTATTTCTTAATTCTTTTTTAGAAGAAAAAAAAATAATGCCTACAGTAGAAAGTAGAAGGACTAATCAGTTATTTTATTTCTTTCATCGTCCCAAACATGCCAATATTAGCACTGATGGTACGTAAATGTAACTCGTTGTTCAAGCAACTATTCAGAGTTCCTAGAGCTCCCTGTAAGGCTTGTTGGAAAACCCGCTGTCGAACTTCATTAATCGCCCTTTGTTGTTCAAAACGAATGGTTTCATTTTTGTAATTTTCTAATTGTTCCAAAGTGGTATAAATTGAATTAATCAAATTGAATTTTTCTCGTTCTATCTCAGAGTATCCATTCACTCGAAACCGATCCGCTTCCATTTCTACTTTCCTTAAGCGGACCCGGGCTTTTTCCAGCTGTTCAATGGCCCCTTCCCGTAGTTCTTCTGAATTTCGAATAGTCTTCAAGATTCTCTCTTTTCGATTATCTAATAAATCACTTAATGAAAGTAGATTATCTTTCCATTCGTTTCAAAACTTCCACGATCTCTTCCCGAACCAAACATGAATCTTTCGATTCATTTGGCTCTCACGCTCAATTCCTTATGGGAATTCTCATATCTTCTTTTTTTTATGTAATGAGCCTATCCTCTCTTCTCTATTCATATTTCAAACAAAATATCGAAACTTATTACTAATACTAATACAAGTACAAGACCAGAATATTCGGAGGACTCTTCTGACCAACCAAATAATTGTCAGCAAAGTTGTTTTTTTTTTCTTCAAGGAATTCTTATCACTTTATCATAGGTCATCGATTATGCATTATAAAAAAAAAGAGGGGTATGAACTTAAATACCCATTTTTTTCCAATTTTTCACCATAAAATTTAAATCAAGTGTTCAAATCATTTTATCGACATGAGTGTTCTATATCGAAAAAAAAAAATTCCAACTATTTTTTTTTGAAACCATTTCTGTATTCACATAGTAGTAGAAAGAGTACTACGCTGCATCTAGACTTCAAACTGCTTAGCTTTAACCATGTTAATGGTCCCAGATTATTGGTTGATAGAGAATCAAAGTGGATTTACCAATGAATCACGAAATGCTATGGTTCTTAAATATGATTTCTTAATTTATTCATAATTTATTCAGAAGTAATTCGCGGGATCATGCACCTTTTCCTAGTTATAACGAAAAAAAGTGCAGTTGGTTGGATCCAACTAATTCTTGAAATAAACAACTCGCACACACTCCCTTTCCAAAAAAAATCAATACACCAAGCACTACACTTAGATTTATTGGATTTGTTGCTAAAATATCGGTATTAAATCCGAAACTTCCGGCGAATGGCCAGTAACCCAAGGAAAGGAAAGAATCGGTTATATTTTTCATATGATCTCATCTCCTCTTATAGTTATAGAAAGATTAATTATCTTTCTATCTTTTTTATATTATTTTCTTTTTTTTTTTCAATATATTTTATACTTAAGGTACCAGGTCTTATGTCAATTTCAAAATACCTAGTTTTTTGCAACACTTTCTAAAAACTTTCTAAATAAAAAGAAAATAAGGAGGGGGTTCATTGGACTAACAAGGGGAAGGAAGAAGGCGAGTCAGTATACTAATTCCTCACCCTCAAATCAGTCCTTCCCACGGATTCTTGTCCGAACGAATAAATAATTGTAGGAATAGGAGTCAAATCTTAATATAATTCGAAAAAGCAAGAGCAGCGAGTCAAGTCCACGGAAAAAAAAATATGTATTTGTATCTTTAGGATTAAACAAAAGGATTCGCAAATAAAAGTGCTAATGCTACAACCAACCCATAAATTGTTAAAGCTTCCATAAAAGCAAGACTAAGTAATAAAGTACCCCGTATTTTTCCCTCTGCCTCGGGTTGTCTCGCGATTCCTTCTACAGCTTGACCTGCAGCAGTACCTTGACCAACCCCAGGTCCAATAGAAGCAAGTCCGACGGCCAACCCAGCAGCAATAACAGAAGCGGCAGAAATAAGTGGATTCATGATAAGTTCCTCGCACCCAAAATAAAGAAAAGAAATAGTTAATGATACAATCAACCAATAAATTATGACTTAATTATTCCATCACTAAGATTTATCCAGTCGAAGTTATTAAGAATTCCGAATTGAAATAATAATATTTATTGAACTATCAAAACTACTTCGATATTTCTTTTTTAGTTTCTATCCACGTAGTTCTTGTGAATCCATATGACTTTTGTTCTTATCTTACCTTACACTTCCGAATCATTCTTTGAATTCGTCGTTCTTTTTCTTGTTCTTGATTTAATCTATTTAGTCATTCAATATTGAATTCACAATTACATCACAATTACAGACGAAAAGGAAGGACTTCTTTTTTTGAATCCTTATTGAAATTTACAGTAGCAGGGCAAATTTAGATATATCTTTAGTTCATATATAACTAGTTAATATCTAATATCCCATATAACATATACATGTGTTTCTTCCATACCGTAAACC